CCTATAGTATTGGATTCCCCCCCTCACAATCGGACGTGAAGGTTTCCTCTCATCCGGCTCAAGTAGTTACACCAAATAAAGAAAGGGGTTCTTCTTCTTTTTAAACTTTGTTCGAGAAAACCCTACAAAAAGCTACTCTTTACTCAAGTTCCCAGTAAGGACCAGCCTCATTCTTATCTTATTTGATTTTTGATTTTCACTCTAACCTTTTAGACTTTCTTTTATGTTTACGAAAAAAAAACGAAAAAAAGGAAATGTGAAATTCTTGAGTAGTCTACTTCCCCTCAAATGATGAATCCCCTGAAAGGAATATTTTGGGACTCTTAAAGGATTTCTTTGTCTATGATATTGTATTGTTCCATTGGATCTTTTTTAGGTCTCTACTCACCTCGATGGTTATTATACCTTGAAGCATATATGCGATAGATAAGCTCCCGTAACCATATTCGCTTGCGCTTGCCTGAACATAATTTCTTTTTTAAAGAAATGGAATGTATAATTCCACAAAAAGTCTTTTTTCACGAGGTATAACTAACTATTCCTATATTATCTGTTACGGAATCGACCATAGATCAATTCCCCTTTTCTTCCATTTTGAAATCTTGAATGTACCCATAATTCTGAGCTTCATGTTCCTCCTCCCAAGATACATGTCAGAGCTAGGGGCATCCCAATCAGATTAAATGGGATGACAGTTTCTCAGTCCAAATCTGTCAAATGAAAATTTCGATCAAATCACACATCGCAATATACTAGGCCCTCTAATTCCCTAAGAGGCTTATCTAAAAGATTCGCAATATAACTAGGAAGACGTTTCAAATACCACACATGAGTCACTGGACATGTCAGTTTTATGTATCCCATTTGGTACCTTCGTATCCGAGAATCAACAAATTCCACCCCGCATTCTTCACAAAATTTCGGGTCTTCTTTTTCAGTCCCAATTCCTCGGTAATTTCCACAAGCACAAATCCCACTTTTTATGGGTCCAGAAATTCTTTCACAAAACAATCCATCTTTTTCCGGTTTATTAGTTTTATAATGAAAAGTATAGGGTTTTGTCACCTCTCCAACTATCTCTCCATTGGGTAGAATCTTTTTTGCCCAAGCCCTGATTTGTTGAGGGGAAACTGGTCCAATTCGAAGTTGTTGATGTTTATACTGGTCAATCATAGAATAGAAATTCTGATTCATTGAGATCAAGCTTCCTTCCTATCCATCTGGAAGTTCTTTTCAGATACAAGGAAATGATTCAGTTCCAGGGACAAAGATCGTAGTTCTCGAACGAGCAATCGAAAAGATTCTGGAGCACCCTCTGGATTAGGTACTGTTGCCCCAATAATCGTAGCACCAAGTACTTCTTGACGAGCTCTAATATGATCAGATTTGTAAGTAAGCATCTCTTGTAAGATATGAGCAACACCAAATCCCTCTAGAGCCCAAACTTCCATTTCCCCTACTCTTTGTCCCCCTTGTTTGGCCCTCCCTCTAAGGGGTTGTTGTGTAACAAGTGCGTAATGCCCACTGGAACGTCCATGGATTTTATCATCAACTTGATGGATTAATTTTAGGATATAGGACTTTCCTATTAGAACAGGTTGTTCAAAAAGATCTCCTGTTCTTCCATCAAATATTCTGCTTTTTCCCGGATATTCGGGTTCAAATACCCATGGATTTTTTGTTTTCTTACTGGCTTCATATAATTCGGAAAACACTAGTTTTCTTGAGGCCTCTTGCTCATATCTCTCATCAAAAGGTCCTATTCTATAATGTTTCTTTAGCAGATCCCCCGCTAACCCGAGTGAACATTCAAATATCTGTCCCACATTCATTCGTGAGGGGACTCCTAATGGGTTGAATACCATATCAACGGGCGTTCCATCTTGCAAATAGGGCATATCTTGTCTAGACAAAATCTTAGAAATTATACCCTTATTCCCATGCCTTCCAGCTACTTTATCACCTACTTTGATTTCACGTTTCTGTGAAATATATACACGAATCCTTTCTGGGTTAGAATTGGAAACCCCTCTTCTATGGATCCATCTCACATCAATAACTCGACCCCTTCCCCCTATAGGTAGTCTTAGAGAAGTTTCTTTTGAAGTGGATACCTGAATGCCAAGTATAGCTCGTAATAATCTATCCTCCGGGGCATATGAGGATTCACTCGCTGTCTGAGGTGTTAATTTACCTACTAAGATATCACCTGTTTCTATCCAAGATCCCAGCATCACAATTCCATTTCTGTCTAAATTTCGGAGTAAACGAGCCTCTAAATGCGGGATCTCCTTAGTGATTCTTTCAGGACCTTGGCTTGTTACATGAGTCTGAATTTCATATTTCCGGATGTGAAAAGAAGTATAAATATCTTTATAAACCAGACGTTCGCTAATTAGTACTGCATCTTCAAAATTGTAACCTTCCCATGGCATATAAGCTACTAATACATTATTTCCTAAAGCGAGTTCCCCACCAGCTGTAGCCGCACCACCCGCTAGAATTTGTCCCTTTTTAATGTATTTACCCCGCTGAACCTGAGTTTTTTGATTCATACAAGTATTTTTGTTGGAACGTTGATACATAACCAATGGAATGCTTAGAGTATCCCCATTACTTGAGAAAATGATCTTTTGAGTATCAGTATAAATGATTTTTCCCTTGCGTTCGGCTATAACTGAAACCCCCGAATCTAGAGCCGTTTGTCCTTCCAACCCAGTTCCAACAATGCACTTCTCGGACCGAGAAAGGGGAACTGCTTGGCGCTGCATATTAGAACTCATTAAAGCTCGATTCGCATCATTATGCTCAATAAAAGGAATGAGGGAAGCTCCAATAGAAAAATATTGGAAGGGAAAAATGCTTCTAAGATGAATCTCTTCCCATGCAATAGTCAGGAATTCTTGACGATATCGAGCTGGAACAACCTGTTGTTCTTGAATATCCCGATTCAAGGCCAAAGAATTTCCTGCTGCTACCATATAATATTCATCTCTATTTGGTGATAAATAAACCATCTGTGCCTCTTTTGATCTCTCAGATAATCCATAAAATGGACTCTCTATAGATCCCCAATAACCAACCTTCACATGAATAGCTAATGATCCCATAAGTCCAACATTAATTCCTTCGGACGTGTCAATTGGACAAATACGTCCATAGTGACTCGGGTGGATATCTCGTATTCGAAAACTAGCAGTTCGCCCCGTCAATCCTCCAGGACCCAAATAACTCCATTTTCGCCCATGAACAATTTGTGTCAACGGATTAGTTCGATCCAAAACTTGAGATAAAGGGTGTAGGCCAAAAAACGATTCATAAGTAGTTGTTAATGAAGTTGAAGTTACCAAATTTTGAGGAGTCGGTATCAATTTATGCCTGATTGCTCCACATATAGTTCCTCGAACCGTATTTTCTAAACGAACAAGAGCCAATCCGAATTGATCCTGTAATAGATCTGCTACAGAACGAATACGTTTATTTTTCAAGTGACTCATATCGTCAAGTGTACCCATTCCCAATTTAATTCCAATCAAATGATCCACAGCAGCCAATAAATCTCGTGGTAACAAAAATGTATTGTTTTGGGGTATATCAAGATTAAGTCTCCGGTTCATATTTCGTCGACCAATCTTTCCTAACTCACATCTTTGTTGAAAAAATTTCTTTTGTAATTCCTTGCATAAGGACTCAGAAAATACTGGATCCCCCCCTACACAGGCAAATTGTTGATAAAACTCCAAAATAGCATTTTCTTTTGACCCAATCTTTTTTTTCTCTTTATCATTCGGGAAAGACAAGAAAATCTCAGGGTAACAAACATTATCTAAAATTTCTCTTATATTCGAACCCATAGCTGATGATAGAACTAGAATAGATATTTTTTGTTTTCTACTTACACGGGCCCATATCCTTGCTTTTCTATCAATTTCTAATTCCGACCTTCCCCCCCAATCCGATATTATAGTACTGGTATAGACAGAAACTCCGTTATGTTCCAATTCTGAACGATAGTAAATACCGGGACTTTGCAATATTTGGTTGATCACAATTCGGTATATTCCATTTACTATAGAGGTTCCAAAAGAATTCATTATAGGGATGTTTCCAATAAAAACGGTTTGTTCTTGCATATTTCTACCGGTTTTCCAAATTAAGACCGCGGGTACATATAATTCAGAAGAATATGTGAGTGATTCATACACAGCATCTCTTTCTGTTATCAAGGGCTCTACCAATTGATATGTTTCCACAAATAATTGAAATTCAATTTCTTGATCTCTATCTTCAATTTTTTGAAACTTATGAAATTCTTCCGTCAAGCCCTGATTAATGAACCTACAAAATCCCTCAAATTGTATCTGACTAAATCCAGGTATTGTGGACATTCCCTCATTTCCATTCTGGAGCATCTTAATATGAAGTTTCCTCTTTATTGAAAAAATCCCATTATCGGCTTTTGGCTCACTATTCATCGAACCCTACCAATTGATCTAGCAATGATGGAATGGATATTCTGTTTACTGAATCACATAAAATTTTAGTCAACTCCATCCATATATATCGTATGAACGAAAGCAAGACAGAGAAATGAAGGGCATTTTCGATGCAAGTTCGAATTTGATCTTGAGACAGGTACAAATAGAAAGAAATGGAAATTAATAAAGCATTCCTGGGAAAAATTCTGTCACTTAGGCTGATGGAGTCTTTTATCGGATATAAAAATTGATCCAATTTAGACCTAATACCTAATTCTTTTATTATGATATTAATATGATATTAATGATATTATGATCAGCGTACAAAAAAAGAAAAAAGAAATGAGTTTAGGATTTAATCTGCTCTCTATGAATGAGATAAAAACAGAAGAATCAGGAACAGCATAGAGTTTCCCTTTTTTTTTAACACACACAATTGAATGTTCAAAAAGGAATTCGCAAATCTTTTTTTGGTAGTAAAATTTATAAAATACAATAAAATTGTATAGTCATAGGAGTAATCTTTAGGAAGTACATGACGATATAGCTATCTAGCTATCTGTATATCACATCTTTTATAAGAATTGAACTTGGTGCAACCTAGGTTAGGTCGTACTCTTCTATTTTCTATTCATATTCAATGAAATATTCAAGCACAATGATCCTATATAGGGATATGTGCATAAGAAATAGACTCGACTTGGTATCCACGTATAACAATTTCTGTTCTAGAGTTTACACTTTTCTGGGGTTTACATATACACATATATTTTCTTATAATTAGAATTGATCATGTAATTGATAATGATTAGTCGGAAATCAATTGGATTTTGCATCCATTAAGATAAGGAGATACAAAATTAAGAGCTGTTCGCTAATTCAAAGTAAGAAAAGTAAGTAAGAGTAAAAGAGTAAGAATTAAATATTAAATAGTTAATGGAGTAAAGAGTAATTTATTCGAAATTGACCTGCATTTTACAGTCTGTGACCGGGCCGGGAATCTTTTCACTTTTCTATAGATCTATCGAATCTATAGAAAAGTGAAAAGAGAAGGTAAGTTTTTAAGCGACGCGTGTTTTGAGATAAAATCAATCGAAGAAAAGAATAGAAATCGGATCCAATAAAAAAGAGGAATTTTTTTTGGAAAAGGATAAGTACAATGGGATTTAAGATCCAAAAAGAAAAGAAATTAAGAAAGTAAAAAATTCAAATCAAAACCAAAATGAGGAGAGGAATAGAAATAGAATAAAATAGAATATCTAAGTCTAAGAATCTTAATATTATAGAATTAATTATATAATTAGAATTAATTCTATAATTATATATAATTATATATAATTAATTTAGAATAATTAATTTAGAATAGAATCTTATAGAATTTCTTTCTTCTTTATTCTTCTTCATTTCTTTATCTGTTTTGGATGTAATTTGGCGGCATGGCCAAGTGGTAAGGCGGGGGACTGCAAATCCTTTATCCCCGGTTCGAATCTGGGTGTCGCCTGATCAACAAAAAAAGACTTGGAATTTATTAATCCTGTTGATCGAACTTGACGAATTCTTGCCCCGCAAAAGCATAGGCAAGGGCTAGGTCTGTCGATACTTGATTTTTTGAGAACCATAGGTCCTATAAAAGACTGTCATCTTTTTTCTCAAAATCTGGGTTCTGAGTGTGGCTCAAAAAAGTACCAATAAATCTGAAGCAACCCAATCTTATGAAAGATTGGTTTGGTCTATTCTGAATTGAATCAAATAAAAGAAATAGCGAGAATTCATTCTGGAGAACTATGAAAGTAAGAAGTCGGAAATCTTGGTATCCAAACCAAAGGTTCCTAAGAGACACTCCTTTTTGGCTACTAAGGTTTAATAAAAGATTCTAAAAAAGACTCTAAAGACTCCCTAATTATTTTACACTTTTCTTAATATTGAGGTAACTCTGTTTGCGATGAAATTAGATTGGATAGGCTGATGGTAAATTCATTTAAGAATTGTGGCAAAGAACTGAAGATACTTTGTATTCAGATTCACTAGAGGTTCTGAGTACTGTTCATAAATTGAATCAGAATGGTTGACTGGCTCTTCTTTGTATTTGTATCTTTTCTTTTTTCTTATTCTATTTTTTTTTCAATTCTTTGCTATTTCAATAGAATTCTATAGAATAAGAAATCTATGAACTTTTTATGAGTGGATTCATTAAATTGTTTCATAAAAAGCCGTAAGTAAGAATCCTGTTTTGACTCTGCACCATTGATTCCACTATGATTATGAATCAATAATGGAATCTCATTTCATAGAGATAGGGATAGGGGACATCATTCGCATGGATATAGTAAGTTTCGCTTGGGCTGCTTTAATGGTAGTGTTTACATTTTCTCTTTCACTTGTAGTATGGGGAAGGAGTGGGCTTTAGAGCTAGGAATAGTAAGAATACTTTACTTAAAAATCTACTTCTATCAATTGTGATCGTTTTGCGAAAGCTTAAAAAAACTTGACTTGCTTTAGTTTATCTATATCTATATATTATTTCTTAGATATTAGATATATTAGTAGTATTATATTCTTAGTAATATTCTATTAATTCTATTAATTCTATTAATTCTATTAATTCTATTAATTCTATTAATTCTATTACTCTATATTACTCTATTAGTATTAGATTTCTATTGAATCCTGTATTAATATTAAAGAAAGAGTTTTCTTTTCTTATTCTTTATTTATTATTTTTAATATCTAATACTTATAATATCTAATATTTCTAATATTATTAGATTTATCTAATTCTTTAATATATGATTTATATATATGATATTTATATGGTATTATAGTATATGCCCGTACTATTATTCCTACATTAATTCTTTCGATGGGCCCCCGGATCCATATAAATAAGCATAAGAAGAAGATATAAAAAATGAGGAATTCAAGGAGTTGGGCTTGCAATTCTTTTGGATTGATCAAAAAGCATACAAATGTGTGTAGAGAAAAAATTTAAAATTTTAAGGCTATTTCATTTTGATATACGTAT